CGTGGACGTTCCTACGAAGAAACACTTATGATACTAGAACTCATGCCTTATCGAGCATGTTATCCCATTTTAAAATTGGTTTATTCTGCAGCAGCAAATGCCCGTCACAATAGGGGTTTCAATGAAACGAGTTTATTCATTAGTCAAGTCGCAGTAAATGAGGGAACTACTCTGAAAAGACTAAAACCGCGAGCTCGAGGACGGAGTTATATGATAAAAAGACCCACTTGTCATATAACTATCGCATTGAAAGATATTGAATTTCAACCAATTGACAGATATATGCTACCAAAACCAAAAAACAACGGATGGCTAGGATGGCTAAAAAAGGGATAAATAAGAACACAAATATGAAATATCCTAATATATAGTAGTGGAGGATTATGGGACAAAAAATAAATCCACTTGGTTTCAGACTTGGTACAACCCAAAGTCATCATTCTCTTTGGTTTGCACAACCTAAAAATTATTCCGAGGGTCTACAAGAAGATAAAAAAATAAGAGACTGTATCAAGAATTATGTACAAAAAAATATGAGACTATCTTCTGGTGTCGAGGGAATTGCACGTATAGAGATTCAAAAAAGAATCGATCTAATTCAGGTCATAATCTATATGGGATTTCCTAAATTATTAATTGAAGATAGGCCACGAAAACTCGAAGAACTACAGATGAATGTGCAAAAAGAACTTAATTGTATGAACCGAAAACTCAACATTGCTATTACAAGAATTGGGAATCCTTATGGGCACCCTAATATTCTTGCCGAATTTATAGCCGGACAATTAAAAAATCGCGTTTCATTTCGAAAAGCAATGAAAAAGGCTATTGAATTAACTGAGCAAGCGGATACAAAAGGAATTCAAATACAAATTGCAGGGCGTATCGACGGAAAAGAAATCGCGCGTGTCGAATGGATCCGAGAAGGTAGGGTTCCTCTACAAACCATTGGAGCGAAAATTGAGTATTGCTCCTATAGAGTTCGAACTATCTATGGGGTATTAGGAATCAAAATTTGGATATTTATAGACGAAGAATAATAAGAATAAGACTCTACTTGTTTTTACGTTCTATTCTGCGATAGAACAAAAAATTTTAAATTCTTTCATTTTTTGATTGAACATAAAAAAATGAACAGTTCTAAATTCTATAAGGAAATTCTATAGGGTTAAATAAAAATTTGATTGATCATTTGATATAATTGCTATGCTTAGTGTGCGACTCGTTGGGTTTTTTAGGCTTAGTTAGGATTCAAAAAAAAAAAAAATGGTCGGACCAGAGTATAAGCTAATAACTATAGCACTAATAACCAACTCATCGCTTCGGATTATCTAGATCCAAAGAATCAGTCAAGATATGATATATTGGTCATATCATTATAGCAACTGAATTTTTTTTGCATTTGCATTAAGTAAAAGAAAAAACCAATCTGATTATGAATATATCTAAATTATGAAGCAAAATAAAAAGTATGTGGATAAATAGAAGGATGAGAGAAAGAGAGAAAAAAAAAATAGCAATGAAATGATATATGATTCCAATATGTAAGGTCTATGAAGCATCTCATAAAGAGCAATGTAATAGAGCATCAATAGGGATTCATCACTAATTAGATGAATATCTGTTAATTGAAAAAAAAATCAAGAGCCTTAACTTAAGTCAATAAAGACTGAGAAGGTTGACTCAAGAACAAATATTATTTAATTTTTATTAAATATTAAATAATCTTTAATTTAATTATTTAATATTGAATTATTTAATTTAATATTTAATTAAGGCTCCATTGGAGAATTCAGACCTAAGCATTAATCGAGAAGCGATGGGGACGACGGAACCCGTAAATGCGGAGGATTCTATTGAAAACGAATCCGAATGATTTATCGGGTAGGATGGCGGAACAAACCAGAGACCGCTGCATTTCTTTTTATTCTGATTCTGAGAGGTCATAAGTTAACCCGACAACTGAACTAGATATTGAAAGAGTAAATATTCGCCCGCGAAAATTTTATTGTCATTTTATTTGATTGTTAAATTTTTGTCGATCTGAATCTGATATGAATATAATAAAAACAAAACAAAATAAAGATTCGTTATAACATTATAACAAAACCAAGATAAGACATTATCTAGAAAGAGAATCGTGTTTAATTCCTTATATATATCCAATACATATCCAAACAAGATATACAAAGTTCTAATAGATATAGATCAGATAAAATCTCAAAGCAAAGAATCCCGAGATTCAATCTATTCATTAACTACCTGTATATCTTAAAAATCAAATATCATTTTTTTTTTCGCGAGGAGCTGGATGAGAAGAAACTCTCATGTCCAGTTCTGTAGTAGAGATGGAATTCATAAACAACCATCAACTATAACCCAAAAAGAACCAGATTTCGTAAACAACATAGAGGAAGAATGAAAGGAATATCTTATCGAGGTAATCGCATTTGTTTCGGTAGATATGCTCTTCAAGCACTTGAACCCGCTTGGATTACATCTAGACAAATAGAAGCGGGGCGCCGCGCAATGACACGAAATGTACGCCGTGGTGGAAAAATATGGGTACGTATATTTCCAGACAAACCAGTTACGGTAAGACCTACAGAAACACGTATGGGTTCGGGGAAAGGATCTCCCGAGTATTGGGTAGCTGTCGTTAAACCGGGCAGAATACTTTATGAAATGAACGGAGTAACCGAAAATATAGCCAGAAAGGCTATTTCAATAGCGGCGTCCAAAATGCCTATAAAAACTCAATTCATTATTTCAGGATAGGAATATAGAACTAAAGGAAAGAAGTCTTGTCTTGGGACTAAAAAAAATAATTGCGGGTTTCCTTTTTTTTGACAAACAATATTTCTTTTTTTCTTCGTCCTTTGTTACATTGAAAGAAGAGATTTAAAAAATGATTCAACCTCAGACCCATTTGAATGTAGCAGATAACAGCGGGGCCCGAGAATTGATGTGTATTCGAGTCATAGGAGCTAGTAATCGCCGATATGCTCATATTGGTGACGTTATTGTTGCTGTGATCAAGGAAGCAGTACCAAATACACCTCTAGAAAGATCAGAAGTGATCAGAGCTGTAATTGTACGTACTTGTAAAGAACTCAAACGCGACAACGGTATGATAATACGATATGATGACAACGCTGCAGTTGTCATTGATCAAGAAGGAAATCCAAAAGGAACTCGAATTTTTGGTGCGATCGCCCGGGAATTGAGACAGTTAAATTTCACTAAAATAGTTTCATTAGCTCCTGAGGTATTATAAGGCGAGACCCCAATATAGTTATAGTATTTAAATTAGAGTATTTAAATGACATAGATTAATTAGTAGACTGTGTCTCACGTATATACCTTTACTAAGTAAAAAAAAAAAGAACACGTTGGTTATATCAAAATTCGGGAGCAACAAAAATTTTAGTTTACCATGGGTAAGGACACTATTGCTGACATAATAACCTCTATACGAAATGCTGACATGAATAGAAAAGGAACGATTCGAATAGGATCTACTAACATCACTGAAAACATTGTTAAAATACTTTTACGAGAAGGTTTTATCGATAACGTAAGGAAACACCAGGAACGCAACAAATATTTTTTGGTTTTAACCCTACGACATAGAAGGAATAGGAAAGGACCTCATAGAACTATTTTAAATTTACGACGGATCAGCCGGCCAGGTCTACGAATCTATTCTAACTATCAACAAATTCCTAGAATTTTAGGCGGGATGGGGATTGTAATTCTTTCTACTTCTCGGGGTATAATGACAGACCGGGAGGCTCGACTAGAACGAATCGGTGGCGAAATTTTGTGTTATATATGGTAATCTGTCCGATATACGAATTGTATCCGAAACTTTCCAGTTGTGAAAAAAAAAAAAAAGAAAAAAGCACGAGTTGTCTATATGGAACTCCTCTTGCCCTAAGCAGTTGATATGTCAAGGATGGAATAAAAGAACAAAACAAAAAAAGGATTCATGGAGGTTTAATTAAATTAGTGAATTACTCTCACTCCAGATTCCTTTAGATAATGAAGATCTGATTCTAGGTTATGTTTCAGGAGAGTTTTATACGTATACCAACGTGGGATAGAGTCAACAAAAGTGAAGTAAGTGCTTATGATTCAACCAGGAGGCGTATAATTTATAGACTCCGCAACAAGTATTCGAACGATTAGGTAGTTTTTTCAACTTCAAGATTCCTTTCAGGGGGATCCAATTCAAGGTTCAAAAATTTCAAGAAACTTATTTTCTTCCAATTCCAATAAGTGGATTCGTAAAAATTTAAGGAATAACAACTATGAAAATAAGGGCTTCCGTTCGTAAAATTTGTGAAAAATGTCGACTAATTCGTAGGAGGGGACGAATTATCGTAATTTGTTTTAACCCGAGACATAAACAAAGACAAGGATAATCTTTCTGTTCTAAAAAGAGCTCCTTAAAGAAAAGAAACTAATCTTAAAGAAAGCGATAAACAAATAAAATGAAAATATAGAAGATTTGTTTTGACATGAAATGGATATATCCATATATCTCTGACTTATCTTTATGAAATGATAAAATATGGCAAAACCTATACCAAAAGTTGGTTCACGTAGGAATGGGCGCAGTAGTACACGCAAAAGTGCACGTAGAATACCAAAAGGAGTTATTCATGTTCAAGCAAGTTTCAACAATACCATTGTTACTGTTACAGATGTACGGGGTCGGGTAATTTCTTGGTCCTCCGCCGGTACTTGTGGATTCAAGGGTACAAGAAGGGGTACCCCTTTTGCTGCTCAAACCGCAGCGGGAAATGCTATTCGAGCAGTAGTAGACCAAGGTATGCAACGAGCAGAAGTTATGATAAAGGGTCCTGGTCTCGGAAGAGATGCAGCATTACGAGCTATTCGTAGAAGTGGTATACTATTAAGTTTCGTACGGGATGTAACTCCTATGCCACATAATGGCTGTAGACCCCCTAAAAAAAGACGTGTGTAGAAATAAA